TTTATTTAATTTAAAATTAAAATTTACAATTTATTTTATTTCTATATTTTTTTTATTTCCTTTTTTTCTTCAAATCCAAAAATTCCTATTTTTTTTACGTAGGTCGTCGATTCGGCATTGGAAAAAAAAAGAGCAAGATGCCCATTTTTTTAATAAATGGTTCAAATCATTTTATCGATATGAGTGTTCTATATCAGATAAATTACCAACTATTCATTTTTAAACCATTTCGGTACGTTAGTACCGGTAGAAAGAGTACCATGTTTTGCCTGGACTTCAAACAGTTTAGCTTTAACCATGTTAATGGTCTCACATTATTGGTTGATAGAGAATCAAATTTACCAATAAGTCACGAAATGCTATGGTTCTTACATATGATTTCTTAATTTATTCAGACTTAATTTATTCAGAAATAATTCGTTGAGATCGTTCACTTTTTTTCCTATTTATCCTATAAAATGAATAAAATACCATAAATAAAGTGCAGTCGGATGGATCCAACCTATTTTTGAAATACACAACTCGCACACACTCCCTTTCCAAAAAAAATCAATACACCAAGCACTACACTTAGATTTATTGGATTTGTTGCTAAAATATCGGTATTAAACCCGAAACTCCCGGCGGATGGCCAGTGACTCAAGGAAAAGAAAGAATCGGTTACATTTTTCATATGCTCTCCTCTTATAGATAGGACTAACAAAGAACAGAGTTCTTTTTGTATCATTTCGTCGTCCCTTTTTTGATCGATTTCTTTTTTTTATATAAATTTTATTTCCATTTTTTTTTTTTTTTAATGGGAGTAGATTAAATCTAGTAATTTAATTTGATAATTTTGAAATTTCTTACTTGAAGTTTCCAATCCAATAAAATACTTATTAGGTTAAGTCTTGGGTCTCATGTCAATTGTGAAATATCTCGTTTGTTGAAACGATTCCTAAAAAAAGTAAAAAAAAGGTTTCCATTGTACTAAACTAAGTACGCGAAGGAAGAAAACGAGCGGATCCTGTAATTACTCATCCTCAAAACAGTCCTTCCTTTCCTGGGGTATTGTCTCAACAAATAAATAATTGTAGGAGTAAAGCGTTGATATAATTAGAAGAAGCAAACAGCAATTCTGAGTTAATAAAATAAGAAAAAAGTATAGCGAGTTAAATTAAAAAAATAAGAAAAAAAGTATAGTATGTAAGGTACTTTTTTACATTTCTAGGATTAAACAAAAGGATTCGCAAACAAAAGCGCTAACGCCACGACCAGTCCATAAATTGTTAAAGCTTCCATAAAAGCTAGACTAAGCAATAAAGTACCTCGTATTTTACCCTCTGCTTCTGGTTGTCTCGCAATACCTTCTACAGCTTGACCCGCAGCAGTACCTTGACCAACTCCAGGTCCAATAGAAGCAAGCCCTACGGCCAATCCAGCAGCAATAACGGAAGCGGCAGAAATCAGTGGATTCATGGTAAGTTCCTCGCACCAAAAAAAAATGGTTAATGATACAATCAACCAATGAATTTTTACTTCATTTTTTTTATCATTTTTTTTTCATTAAGATTTTATCATTAAGATCTATCTGATTAAGATCTATCGGGTCGAAATAACTAAAAACTCCGAATTGAAATGATAATATTACTGAATCGTCAGAACTATTTCGATATCTCATTTTGAGTTTCTACCCATAATGGAGTTTTTGTAAATACATATGTATACGGTTCTAGTTATTGCATTTCTTTGTTTCGAACCATTCTTTCATTCAATTCTTCTTTCCTTTCTTTTTTCTTCTAGATACTATCCTTGAGTTCATCTCTTTTTTGCATTTCATTCAATCCACAATCAAAGACGAAACAGAAGGACTTATATTGGAACTATATAAATGCAGTGAACCGCAATCAAATCAATCAATAATAATATATATATAATATATATATATATATATATAATATATATATATATAGGGTATATAATAATATATATAGGGTATATAATAATATATATATTAGGAATAGTCCTATATAACTAGTAAATATCTAATATCACATATACATTTGTTTCTTCCATAACGTAAACCACCCACATTCTATATTGAATCGGATTCTAGAATCATTCCTCGAAACAGACACAGGGGCTGGACTTATAGAGATTACATACATCTAGTGTGACCCCCCCAACCCATCTTTTTTTTTTTACAATTCCGCAATATCGTCTATCTTTTTTCCTACGACTCTAGGTCGTATATTCATACATATTTATATTTATATCTATTATGTTCCCCAACCAAGTGGATTATCTTGAATCATGCATGAATTGGGATAAGCTTAAAAAAGACTATTTCGAAAACTAGTCAATGATGACCCTCCATGGATTCACCTATATAAGCCGCGGCTAACGTTGCAAAAATAAGAGCTTGAATACCACTTGTAAATAATCCAAGAAGCATAACAGGTATAGGAACTACTGAAGGGACTAAAGAAACAAGAACAACAACTACTAATTCATCAGCCAATATATTCCCGAAAAGTCGAAAACTAAGAGATAAAGGTTTTGTGAAATCTTCTAGGATGTTAATTGGTAAAAGTATTGGGGTTGGTTGAATGTATTTCCCGAAATAACCCAATCCTTTTTTGCTAAGACCCGCATAAAAATATGCCGCTGACGTGGGTAAAGCTAAAGCAACAGTAGTATTTATATCATTCGTAGGCGCAGCTAACTCCCCATGAGGTAATTGTATGATTTTCCAAGGTAAAAGAGCACCTGACCAGTTAGAAACAAAAATAAATAAGAACATAGTTCCAATAAAGGGAACCCAAGGACCATATTCTTCTCCAATCTGAGTTTTGCTCAAATCTCGAATAAATTCAAGGACATATTCGAAGAAATTCTGACCGTCGGTCGGAATGGTTTGTGGATTCCGAACAGCTATGATGACTGAACCTAATAAGATAGCAATTACGACCCAAGAAGTGATAAGTACTTGGGCATGGATTTGTAAACCTCCTATTTGCCAATAGAAATGTTGGCCTACTTCTACACCCGATATATCGTATAACCCTTTGAGTGTTTTAATGGAACATGGTATAACATTCATATTGTCCTCTGACAGAAATTGAACTTCAAAAAAGGAATTATTTTGATTCAACCATCTATTTATCAACTCACTAACTTGAATCATTAATCGTATATTTTATTTTATTTACGATACCAAGAAATTACATAACATCATAACATAATATCAATATTCCCAATACTTTTTTTATCTCTTTTTAAAAATTAAATTTTATCTCTTTTTAAAAATTAAAAAATAGTAACCGATCCAATAAATCTATGGAGTTGCCAAATAATTAACTAATCTTATTATTAATTAACTAATCTTATTATTCTTAATATTATTCTTAATGATAATCAACGATTTCTTATATAGCTAGAACGACCCTCACAAATTGCAGATACTAATTTGTTAAGAATCAATCGGATTGAAGCTATAGCGTCATCGTTTGCTGGAATCGAAATATCTGCGAGATCTGGGTCACAATTTGTATCGATTAAACAAATTGTCGGAATCCCCAAAATGACACATTCTCGAAGAGCCGTATATTCTTCTTGCTGATCAACGATGATCACAATATCAGGTAACCCCGTCATATATTTGATCCCACCGAGATATGTTTGCAAGGTAGATAATTTTCTCTTCAACATTGCTGCATCTCTTTTGGAGAGACAGTTGAATTTCCCCATCTTTTGTTCTGCTCTTAAGTCCCTGAACTTGTGAAGTCTCGTTTCCGTAGTGGACCAATTCGTTAACATACCACCAAGCCATTTTTTATTAACATAATGACACCGAGCCCTTATTGCAGCTGATGCTACTGAATCCGCTGCTTTATTTTTTGTACCAACGATTAAGAAGTTTTTTCCCCTACTTGCTGCATCAAAAACTAAATCACAGGTTTCTGATAAAAAACGAGCAGTTCTAGTGAGATTTGTAATATGAATACCTTTACGCTTTGCAGAGATGTAAGGGGCCATTCTAGGATTCCATTTCTTAGTACCATGACCAAAATGAACTCCTGCTTCCATCATCTCTTCCAAATTGATGTTCCAATATCTTCTTGTCATTTTTCCCCAGACTTCCTTTTTTTTAACAAAGAGACGAGGTACCCTGAAATAAATAATTGTTCCGATGGAACCTTCTACGGGGGATTGACCGTTGATACACGACCCAAACCATTAATTTCTTTTAATTACTTATTTTATTTATTACCAATTTAATTACTTATTTTAATTTAATTTAATTACTTATTTTTTTTATTTTTTACCAAATCAATAATCGGACCAGATAATTGAAAGATAGTTAAAGTGAAAGGAAAAAATAGGAATCATTAAATCGCGTAAATGATTGTTCTGATGTCTCATGGAAATTTGTCTCATGGAAATTGTTTTGGACGTAAGAACAAAATAATTCTCTATGGTGTAACAAAATATCTCTTATTTCCAACTCGAATAGATTCTTTCTTTTGATTTCCAAATGAATGTTCTTGTCTTGCCTTGAAGGATGTACTAATTTTTTGAATCCGGTACCAACAGGTATAATCCCCCCCAGAACAACGTTCTCTTTCAGGCCTTTCAACCAATCAATACGACCTCGTAGAGCAGCTTTTGCTAAAACTCGAGCGGTTTCTTGAAAACTTGCTTCGGATATGAAACTTTGAGTATTTAGAGATGCCCTCGTTATTCCCAATAAGATTGACCGATAACAGATCGCTTCGTCCAAAGCGCGCCCTGCTCGTTCCGCTCGCAAAAAGCCGATTAATTCTCCAGGTAAAAAAACATTAGACATTCCATCTTCTGAAACCAACACTTTTGATGTTACTTGACGTACAATAATTTCTATATGTCTATTATGGATCTGTACCCCCTGGGATCGATAAACCTTTTGGATCTTATTAACCAAAGAGATACGACTTTGGGCTATGGTTAGCTCAGCTCCAATCAAGAATCCCCAGGGGATTCCAAGAATTCTTTGTATACGTTCGTTCCAACCTTCAACTCTCCTTTTTAGGTTCATCGATATTGAATCAATCGAACGCACTTCTAGGATTTGTTCCACTTTTGGAAGACCTTGCGTTATGTCACCAGATCTCGATTTTTCATATATAAATGTAACTAATGTATCTCCTTCGTAAAGGATTTCTCCATAATGGCTATGAACAGTTGCTCCTGGAGTGGCCAAATAGGGTTTAGCTGATCTTATAACTAAGGAGTCAACATGAACAATTAAAATTTGACCAGATTTTTTTACGTGTGATTCGTATTTGAATAGACATACATTTTCACAAATAAATTGTCCAAGGCTAATTATTGTAGATGTCTCTTCACAATAATCGTGATGGAGAAAGCACCAATTCAAATGGAATGGATTCAAAATTATGTTACCGCATGGATCGGGATTATAAATCCTCCTATTTTCATCTATTAAACAGTACTTAAGTACTTTGAAAGTCTGTTTAAAATTGTCAAGTAGCAAATATTTCTTTAACAAGATATGATTATGAGTTATTAAATAGTAAAATGAAAAAAAATTCGCTATTTTAGGGACAATAGTCCCTAAAGGACCCAGCAAATCCCTAATTTTTATTATGGGATCTGATTCTTTTGTCACATTGTTATATTTCGAGCCATTGAATGGACCAATTCGAGAACAATTGGATGATGACAAAATTATCAAAGATTGGCATTCCTTATTTCGATTCAACAACGTACCAATACCAATAGTTCCTTGATGTTGGGTAAGTGATTGAATCTTCGCCTTGGAATAAAAAGGATTTATATTGGTGCGATCTAATCCATTATCGGAAATCAATACGGAACTTGCCCTATCATACCTTTTTCCGGTATACGAAATAGTGGACTTGACTAACTCAATTCTTATGAAATCGCGAATCAGATCATTTGTCCTTACCTCAACAAAGGAAGCATGAACCTCTTCTATAGAACCATTTTTTTCTTGGTCCCAATTCAATACTAAGCAAGTCCGAACTAATTGAATACTTGTGTGATAAATTCCTCGAATTGACTTGCCATTTCCATAAAGGATATAATTGACAACTCTAAGTTGGACATTATCCTTTTCCTGCAAGAGATCCCGAGGGAAAAGTGTTGCTAAATTTATCCCATCAGCTATTTCATATGTGACTACGGACCGAACCGAAACAAAATACTTTTTCTTGGTGGGTGTGATCCGTTGGACATAGATCCAATTTTTCAATTTTTTTGATTTCTTAGAATTTTTTTTTTCCGTCTCTGGTGGTATCAAAATGCCGCTGTGCCTGGATATCTTATCTGTTTCTCCAGGAAAATGAATATCTCCAGAAAAGATTTTCAGTTCAATACTTTTTTTTTTTCTCTCCACTCGGACTAATCCGCCTACCCGGCTTCTTGTATTTAAAGCGAGTTGTGTATCTACTCCAATGATACTATTGTTCCGGACCATTATGAACGAAGATCCGGGTAAGATATGCACTTCTTCGAGAATGAAAAAAAACCGATCTACTTTCTGGTATTTCGGACTAAATTCTTTTGCTCCTCGATACTCAATCAAATCCTCTTTTTTTATGATTGAATCTACCTCTATGGTCCCATATTTAGTAATTCCTGAACTATTTCTTCTGTATCGTGGATCATCAAAATAAGCAAGAATACTATTTCTACGTAAAATACCATTTATGGGTATTTCAATCGAAATACCAAAACAGGGCATTAGTTCTTTATCTCGTTCTTGATCATATTGTAATGGGATAATGAATCTATTTCTTCGTTTTTTCGCCAAGAAATCAGAATTTTCTTGTAGAATAGAAGGATATATGAAATTCCAATGACCATTGGATATGATTCGATCAGGTCTTGAATAGTCAAGAATTTCCCTATCTTTTTTACCAGAAGTATCCAACAATTTATGTCTTACTCGATGATTAGTCATTGAGAGGTCAAAGAAATATCTTTCTTCGAAAGAAAAAGAATGAACATTCATTTTATCTTGATCTTTGTGGAGTGAAAAAGACACTATACTGGATCCGCGCGGACCTCCTGCTAATATCCATAAATGACTTGTTTTTGGTAATAGATGAACATTACCATGTATATATTCAGATGCATGGTGGACATCGGTACTCCAGTGCATTTCTCCCTCTGATTCAGAATAAATATGTTTTCGTACCTTCTCTTTAAAACGAAAAGTAGACGTTCCGGCACGAATCTCAGCAATCACTTGTTCTGATTCTACATATTGATCATTTTGAACTAAAATCAAACTTTTTGGTGGAATATTCACATTATGGATAATATCCCGAGTCTCAATAGTTACATACAAGTCTATAGAACATAGAAAAGCAGGATGCCCATGACGGGTACGTGTGGGATAAACCAAATCCTCATTGAATTTTATTTTTCCATTAGAAGGAGCTCGTACATGTTCGGCAGTATCACCTGTGAATACTCCACCGGTATGAAAAG